AAACATTTCGTTTTGATATATTAATTTAGATTTATATTCTCAAATATATGTTTATCAATAATAAATTTTATTAATAAAAAATCTCTTAATTACTATTCAATATTTAATATTGTTTTTTTAATATTTTACTATATAAATTCTATAGAAAAAAATTCTATAGAAATTAGAAATCAAATTTTTTAGTACATAATTTTATATTTCTATATATATATTTTTCTATATTCTAATTTGAAATAGAATTTTGTACCTAAGGTTAGGAATAGAATCTATTATATAATATAATTATTATTATAGTAATTCTACTAATTAAGTTATAATCTTATTCGATATTTATTATATATATATATATATATATTTGAATGTGAAAATATAGAATTTATATAATAAAAAAAATTGAATTAATAATTAATTGTAAATTAACGGAATGATTAATTGATTAATTATATCTATTCGATTAGATATGGCTATTACTGAAATTTGAAATACTAAATTACCCTTTGTCGTTGTCATTTTTTTTTTTATGATCCGCCCTAAGAAGAGGATATGAAGAGAAAAGGGCAATCCAGACCATAATAAAACATTCCTAGGGTTTCATTTGGAAAAGGGAAACCTAAGAGGAAAAAAAAAGAATCGACCGTTCAAGTATTCAAAATTGCACACTAAAAATGATAGGAATAGGGACATATATATATAATATACATATATATTATAATAGATATATGTTATGCGATATATATCGATATTGAATTTCTAGTTGGACCAACTACGGTCTCCAATAAAAATGAAAGAAGATAGATACGAAATCAAATCGGAGAAACCACTTTTCAATACAGGAATCGATATCTAATGAATTCAACGGTTTTAGCATAATCATAATATAAATGGAAATGAACAAAAAGAGTAAACGGCATGATGATATGTGTGATCCTAATCACATCACAAAAAAAGGGGGATATGGCGAAATTGGTAGACGCTACGGACTTAATTGGATTGAGCCTTGGTATGGAAACCTACCAAGTGATAACTTTCAAATTCAGAGAAACCCTGGAATTAAAAATGGGCAATCCTGAGCCAAATCCCGTTTTATGAAAACAAACAAGGGTTTCATAAAGCGAGAATAAATAAAGGATAGGTGCAGAGACTCAATGGAAGCTGTTCTAACAAATGGAGTTGGCTGCATTGTGTTCATAAAGGAATCCTTCCATCGAAACTTCCGAAAAGATGAAAGATAAACCTATATACATATGTATACTTACGGATGTATACTTACTGAAATACTATCGCCAAATGATTAAAAATGATTAATGACGACTCCAACCGGTTCTATAATTTATTTATATGATAGAAAAAAAAAGAATTAAATATTCATTGATCAAAACATTCACTCCATCATAGTCCGATAAATCTTTTTATTTTGAAGAATTTTTTAATCGGATTAAGAATAAAGATAGAGTCCCATTTTACATGTCAATATCGACAACAAAGAAATTTATAGTAAGAGGAAAATCCGTCGATTTTAGAAATCGTGAGGGTTCAAGTCCCTCTATCCCCAAAAAGACCTGGTTGCCTCCCTAATTATTTATCTTCTCATTTTGTTAGTGACTCAAAATTGTTTGTTTATAGTTCTTAGTCATTCTCACTCTACTATTTCATAAACCGATCTGAGCGGAAATTTTTTTTATTATCACATCATAAGCCTTATATGTGATATATATGATACGTGTACAAATGAGCATCTTTGAATAATGTAATAAAATTAAATAATTAACAATCCATATCATTATTTGTATTATTTGTACTGTATTGAAACTTACAAAGTTTTCTTTTTGAAAATACAAGAAATTCTACCAGGGCCTGGATATTACTTTGTAATATCTTTTCATTTTTTTAATTGACATAGACCCAAGTCCTATATTAAAATAAAATGAGGATGATGCGTCGTGAATGGTCGGGATAGCTCAGCTGGTAGAGCAGAGGACTGAAAATCCTCGTGTCACCAGTTCAAATCTGGTTCCTGGCACATGAGTAATTTGTATGAGTATATATTTTACAAATTAATTGATATGGGTCGACATACATATTCAGTGTTCTAGTTATAGATCATGATACATACTTATTCATCTAAGTGTCGGAGCCCCTTATTAATTAAGTTTTATGTATCTAAAACGGGTAAAAGAAAAGATGGATATTGTGTATTTTTTGTATTTCAAAGTATACAAAAGAAACGAATTAAATTTTGTTTCTTCTTACTTTTTTATTTGTTCGTGTCTCCGCCAGTAAAAAACAATGTTACGACTTCATACATAGTCGAAAGTGTAAATTTCAATTGTTTAGTTGGTTTAGTTGAAAGACCAAAAAGCAGAGTCTAGGTGAGGGGCGTGAATAGCCAAGATTGATCTTAGATACAGTACAAATAGAATATTATTTCATTCTATTTTTCATATTCTATTTCTTTATTTCTTCCTATGTTACTTTCTAGAGCCCTTCTAAGTGATGTGCG